GTCTCAAATCTGTATTGATACGTCCATTGTAAGTGACAGTTACATTTCTAGGCGCGTTTTTGATAAACGTAGAACTAATAGTGAAAGCGGGGGATCCAGTAGACGAACCCACGAGAAAAGCAGTGATTTAACTCTAGGAGAAAGGTCTAATGATCTCGATGCAACTCAAAACTACAGGCATTTGTGGGTTCAATGCGAAAGTTGTTATGGATTGAATTATAAGAGATTTTTGAAATCCAAAATGAATATTTGTGAACAATGTGGATATCATTTGAAAATGAGTAGTTCAGAAAGAATCGAAGTTTCGATCGACCCCGGTACTTGGGATCCTATGGATGAAGACATGGTCTCTCTGGATCCCATTGGATTTCATTCGGAGGAGGAGCCTTATAAAGATCGTATTGATTCTTATCAACGAAAGACAGGATTAACTGAGGCTGTTCAAACAGGCATAGGTCAACTAAATGGTGTTCCCGTAGCACTTGGGGTTATGGATTTTCAGTTTATGGGGGGTAGTATGGGATCCGTAGTCGGGGAGAAAATCACCCGTTTGATTGAGTACGCTACCAATCGATTTCTACCTCTTATTATAGTGTGCGCTTCGGGTGGGGCACGCATGCAAGAAGGAAGTTTGAGCTTGATGCAAATGGCTAAAATATCGTCTGCCTTATATGATTATCAATCAAATAAAAAGTTATTTTATGTCTCAATCCTTACATCTCCTACTACTGGTGGGGTAACAGCTAGTTTTGGGATGTTGGGAGATATCATTATTGCCGAACCCAATTCCTACATTGCATTTGCGGGTAAAAGAGTAATTGAACAAACATTGAATAAAACAGTACCCGAGGGTTCACAAGTGGCTGAATATTTATTCCAGAAGGGCTTATTCGATCTAATCGTACCACGTAATCTTTTAAAAAGCGTTCTGAGTGAGTTATTTAAACTGCACGCCTTCTTTCCTTTGAATTCCAATTCCATCAAGTAGGGCGCACTAAGTTCAATTATTTTATTTGTAGCAAACGAGTAGTTAACTTATCGGAATCAAAGTAAATAAGAATGGAGTTTTCTTTAGTGACTTAAGATCGAATTGTAGAAAGAATCAAAAGTTGCGGATAACTCTTTTTTTTACCTGGATTCCCCATTATTAAATTTAAATTAAGAAGTCTCTATCAACAAGATAAAAGCGCGAGTTCTTCCTTTCTTGAAATTAGACAAACAAGACGAATTTTGTCTTAGGTATATAATCAAATTCAAATCAAATATAGAAGAGATAGATATATAATTTTCTATCTCTCTCCCGAAAATCCCATTTTCACTAAAAATCCCGGTTGTGTCGCATTCTAACGAATCTTTCGATAATTTGTAAAAAACTCTTTCTTTAGTAAATTCGAAGACAAGAACACAAAGAAATAAAGAAAAATAATCAAGTTGATTATCATACGGATCTTTCGTGTAGAAAGATGAATAAGTCCGTTTATTTAGTTCTACATTCCTTGGATTTCTTCTATATACTCACTTAGATATTTAGATCTATATATATAGATACTTATATCTCTAATAAGAAATAAGAATTTCCAAATTGAATTAATTACTAATAACTACGAATTCATAATAATCACAATTCTGAATTATAATTAGTATAAATAGAAAATATTCAAAAAAAAAAAAAAAGAATAACAGGTACAATATAGTAAATCGAGGTACCATTTTATGACAACTTTCAATCTTCCTTCTATTTTTGTGCCTTTAGTGGGCCTAGTATTTCCGGCAATTGCAATGGCTTCTTTATTTCTTCATGTTCAAAAAAATAAAATTGTTTAGATCTGAGAGGACGCAACCTCAGCCTTTTTTGAAACTGTAGCATAAGACAGATGTTTATTTCGGGAAATATAGTATAACATGTGATTTCCGCCGAACAGAAAAGAAAAAGCTCTTATGCCCGCAGAAAATGATCTATGGATAAATGAATCCTAGCTAGTTTCAAATAGATCAGCATCGCTGGATGCCTAAAATGTAAAGTTGGTGGATCCATATGTATATTGGGATCCTATGAAGGGTATGTTATTATTTTAGATCTAACCAATTTGATGAATGACTCCTAAAGCTTCACATCAAACTAGTGCTAGTTCACATCAAACTAGTGCTAGTTGATGAGAGTTCCTTCGGAAACAAAAAAGGAAAGGCAAAATGGGGTATTCTCTCAATTCCAATAAAATACAATCGGATCAAGTATGAGTTGGCAATCAGAACATATATGGATAGAACTTATAACAGGGTCTCGAAAACTAAGTAATTTTTGCTGGGCCCTTATCGTTTTTTTAGGTTCATTAGGATTCTTATTGGCTGGAACTTCCAGTTATCTTGGTAGAAATTTGATATCTTTTGTTCCGTCTCAGCCAATTATTTTCTTTCCACAAGGAATTGTGATGTCTTTCTACGGGATCGCGGGTCTATTTATTAGTTCCTATTTGTGGTGCACAATTTCTTGGAATGTAGGTAGTGGGTATGATCGATTCGATAGAAAGGAGGGAATAGTGTGCATTTTTCGTTGGGGATTTCCTGGAAAAAATCGTCGCATATTCCTCCGATTTCTTATAAAGGATATTCAATCCGTTCGAATAGAAGTTAAAGAGGGTATTTATGCTCGTCGTGTCCTTTATATGGACATCAGAGGTCGGGGGGCTATTCCGTTGACCCGTACTGATGAGAATTTGACTCCACGAGAAATTGAACAAAAAGCCGCGCAATTGGCCTATTTCTTGCGCGTACCTATTGAAGTCTTTTGATTTTGAGAAAAGGAACTGGGCTGAAGAACGAATGTTTTCTTAGCAGGAGGGAAATTCTGTTTTTTTCTATAACATAACTTAACTGAAGTTTCGTCAGAACGTTCAGTCGAGCCAAAGCCGACGTATATGGAACAACCCTAAAACAAAACTCTTTTTTTTTTATGTGTATCCAATATCCAAATTCATTTCAAATCTATGCAACTCAATTGAAACAAGTAAGACATTGAACTAATAGATTCAATTCATCTCATATATCAAACGATTTCGAAAAAAAAAGAAATTTTTCTTTTTTTAAGTTCTTGTTCGAAGTGATACTTGAGATCAAGATATATCATATCTTGGAAATTATTTCCTTTTGGTCAATTGATCTCTTTTTATCCTTTCGTTTGTGCTCTTTACTAACCAATAATGGGTTTTCTTAGTAATGATAACTGGCCCATTTCTGTCTTGTTTGTTTTGCCGCTCATTTTTTTGATCATCACACTATCTTTCTCTCAATTATTCTATTCTTGGCTATGGCGAATCGTTGGAATTTTTTGGAAATTATTGGATATTTTGATAAAAGAGGAGTTCCTTCGTCTCAAAATATTAATAATATTCATTCCTTAAAGTACTCCTTTCGGTCATTCATCGAAAGGAGACACTTGTTTGGAATTTGATGAATCGAGATATCCGGAAACAATATTTTTGATTATTTCTTCATTCGAATTCGAGATTCGAGGTGGAGTCTGAGTCTATTTCTGTATTCTTTCTAGATTCAAAGAAAATCACAAATAAAATCGATTCATAGGTTTGATACCTTATCTAGAACTCATATTTGAAAGAAATATTCGATCACATAGAGTCGACAAATGAAGTGTGTTAATTCAAAATTCTCAGGTGAAAAATGGCAAAAAAGAAAGCATTCACTCCTCTTTTCTATCTTACATCTATAGTATTTTTGCCCTGGTGGATTTCTCTCTCATTTACTAAAAGTATGGAATCTTGGGTTACTAATTGGTCGAATACTGGTCAATCTGAAATTTTTTTGAATGATATGCAAGAAAAAAGTATTCTAGAAAAATTCATAGAATTAGAGGAAATCCTCTTCTTGAACGAAATGATCAAGGAATACTCGGAGACACATCTACAAAAGATTCCTATAGGAATCCACAAAGAAACGATCCAATTAGTCAAGATATACAATGAGGATCGTATCCATACGATTTTGCACTTCTCGGCAAATAGAATCTCTTTTGTTATTCTAAGCGGTTATTCTCTTTTAGGTAATGAAGAACTTACTATTCTTAACTCGTGGGCTCAGGAATTCCTATATAACTTAAGTGATACAGTAAAAGCTTTTTCGATTCTTTTATTAACCGATTTATGTATCGGATTTCATTCACCCCACGGTTGGGAACTAATGATTGGTTCTGTCTACAAAGATTTTGGATTTGTTCATAATGATCAAATTATATCTGGTCTTGTTTCCACTTTTCCAGTTATTCTCGATACTATTTTGAAATATTGGATTTTCCGTTATTTAAATCGTATATCTCCGTCACTTGTAGTTATTTATCATTCAATGAATGATTGATAAATGATCCCCCGATATTCATTTAATCAATTAGAATGGTTCTTACTTTGTAGTTATACATAAGCATTAAAAACTTTCGATTCGGGGGATTTTCATCCTATAGTATTCCAGTAAAATGATTCCAGTAAATAGCAGAATCGTGGATAGGGAACTATACCAGCGACCTACCCAATTTATTGTATAAATTTCTCGAATCAATGATTAGACCATGCAAACTAGAAATACTTTTTCTTGGATAAAGGAACAGATTACTCGATCTATTTCCGTATCGCTCATTATATATATCATAACTCGGACATCCATTTCAAGCGCATATCCCATTTTTGCGCAGCAGAGTTATGAAAATCCACGAGAAGCGACTGGGCGTATTGTATGTGCCAATTGTCATTTAGCTAATAAGCCCGTGGGTATTGAGGTTCCACAAGCGGTACTTCCTGATACTGTATTTGAAGCAGTTGTTCGAATTCCTTATGATAAGCAAGTGAAACAAGTTCTTGCTAATGGTAAGAGGGGGGGTTTGAATGTGGGGGCTGTTCTTATTTTACCGGAGGGGTTTGAATTAGCTCCTTCCGATCGTATTTCTCCCGAGATTAAAGAAAAGATAGGCAATTTGTCTTTTCAGAGCTATCGCCCTA